ATAAGATAGATAAACAGAAAGTATAAGAACTAAGCGCGCATAATTCAGTAATTTCTGTTTGTTCTCCTAATTGATTGCAATTAAACTCGGCCCAATCCTTTTCCTAAAAAAAAGGATTGAGCCGAATAAAGAATGCCGTCCTATACTATGTGTTTGCATAGATCTTTCATATGTGCAGATCTTATATATACAAGATCTAAATTAAATACAACATCAAATCGAAGACTAAAGAAGTCAATACTTATGTTGTTTATTGTTGGATTCATAGGATTAATTATGGATCCTTGGGATTGGTGGATCATTTTCTATCCTGCAGTTTCAGGCCATAGATAAAGCCAAGGGGAGCTACTTCTACCCACCCTGTATATTGTCTTTTTCATTTCATGTTACAATAGAAACTTATTATTTTATTTGATTATATGATACGAGATTATACGAGAATGAATTCTTCATTTATAGTATAGGAAGAAATAACTATTTATCTTTTCGATGAGAATTCTTTTGTACATGACATGAGAGAAACCTGTCTTTATATTTCTAATTGAGGAAAAGATTCTATCATAATATATCATAATATATATATTGAAGTGATACCCGGATTCCCCAAAAAGAAAATCATTTCTTCCTATACTCACTCATTGTTAGTTAACAATTCCAATGGTTGGATCGTATGCTTAATTCTGATAGGAAATAAAATAGTAAAATGATTATTCATCGAATGACTATTCATCTATTATATTTTCATCAAATAGGGAGCATGAAGACTCTATGAAAAAATGGTGGTTCAATTCGATGTTGTCTAAGGAGAAGTTAGAACATAAGTGTGGGCTAAGTAAATCAATGGATAGTCTTAATGCTGTTGGACATACCAGTGGAAGCGAAGAGCCTATTCTAAATGATACGGAGAATAACATTCCTAGTTGGAGTGATAGCGGTAGTTATAGTTTCAGTAATATTGATTATTTATTTGATATCAGGGATAGTTGGAGTTTTATCTCTGATAACACTTTTTTAGTTAGGGACGGTAATGATGACAGTTATTCTGTATATTTTGATATTGAAAATAAGAGTTTTGATATTGAAAATAAGAGTTTTTTTCTGAGTGAACTAGAAAGTTTTTTTTTCAATTATTTGAATAGTAGGTCTAAGAGTAACAATCACTACTATTATCATTACATGTATGATACTCAATCTAGTTGGAATAATCACATTAATAGTTGCATTGATAGTTATCTTCGTTTTGAAGTCAGTATTCATAGTTACATTCTCGGTGGTACCGACAATTACAGTGACAGTTACATTTCTAGTTTCATTTGTACTGAAGGCGTAAGCGGTAGTGAAAATAGGAATTCTAGTATCCGAACTGGTGTTAACAGCCGCGATTTTAATATAAGAGGAAGATCTAGTGATTTTGATATAAATAAAAAATACCGAAATTTATGGGTTCAATGCGAAAATTGTTATGGATTAAATTATAAAAAATTTTTTAGGTCAAAACTGAATATTTGTGAACAGTGTGGATATCATTTGAAAATGAGTAGTTCAGATAGAATCGAACTTTTGATTGATCCTGGCACTTGGGATCCTATGGACGAAGATATGGTCTCTACGGACCCCATTGAATTTCATTCAGAGGAGGAACCTTATAAAGATCGTATCGATTTTTATCAAAGAAGGACGGGTTTAACTGAAGCTGTTCAAACAGGTATAGGTCAACTAAATGGTATTCCCATAGCAGTTGGGGTTATGGATTTTCAGTTCATGGGAGGTAGTATGGGATCCGTAGTAGGCGAAAAAATCACCCGTTTGATCGAGTATGCTACTAATCGATCTCTACCTGTCATTATTGTGTGTGCTTCTGGAGGAGCACGCATGCAAGAAGGAAGTTTGAGCTTGATGCAAATGGCTAAAATATCTTCTGCTTCATATAATTATCAATCAAATAAAAAGTTATTCTATGTATCAATCCTTACATCTCCTACAACTGGTGGAGTAACTGCCAGTTTTGGTATGTTGGGAGATGTTATTATTGCTGAACCCAATGCCTACATTGCTTTTGCGGGTAAAAGAGTAATTGAACAAACATTAAATAAAACAGTACCCGACGGTTCACAAGCGGCTGAGTATTCATTCCATAAGGGCTTATTCGATCCAATCGTACCACGTAATCTTTTAAAAGGTGTTCTGAGTGAGTTATTTCAGCTCCACGGTTTCTTTCCTTTGAAAAAAAAAATGCAAAAAAAAAAAATATCGAAATAAAATGAAAATTATAGAATATAATATATAGAATAGAAGCGATTTCTATGTTTAACAAGAACTCCCATTTTTTACTAGAAATCCCTGTTTGTTGGATTGAATTAGTTTAGTTATAGTCGCGAACTTATAATAAACTCTTTAATTTTAATAAATTAATAAAAAACTTTTTTTTTCGAAAGATAGAAAGAATAAAAGAAAAAAAAGGATGGGATAATATAAAATTTCTTAAACTTAAATCGCATTATCATACATATTCGTGTAGAAAGATGAATAGGTACACTTCATTTAGTTCTCATTCCTTGCACTTATTAATTACTTAAATATTATTTATAATAGTTTATACTTATCATAAGATATCTTTATAATAGGTACAAATATTAAATCGAGGTACCCATTCTATGACAGATCTTAACTTACCCTCTATTTTTGTCCCTTTAGTGGGCCTAGTATTTCCGGCGATTGCAATGGCTTCTTTATTTCTTCATGTCCAAAAAAATAAGATTGTCTAGATACGATATCATATCGGATGGGACCAAATTTCATTAATTTATTTCAACACTGAATCATAATACAGATATTTTTTTAGTGTAATATGGTACAATATGTGGCTTTTTACGAATACAAATGAAAGGCATGCGGATACATGATATCTGCATAAATGCATGGATATGCGGGTATATCTGGTTAAAAAAAAAATGATCGGCGAATATTTTTATAATAGAAAGTCAATGTATCTAACCAATTACTCCTAATGGTTCATATCAGACTAGTGCTAGTTGATGAAAGTTACTTCGGCATCAAGAAAAGTCAAATTTTTTTTCTCAATTCCAATCGAATGCAACTGGATCTAGTATAGTATGAACTGGCGATCAGAACATATATGGATAGAGCTTATACGAGGGTCTCGAAAAGCAAGTAATTTTTTCTGGGCCTGTATCCTTTTTTTAGGTTCACTAGGATTCTTATTGGTTGGAACTTCCAGTTATCTTAGTAGGAATCTGATACCCGGATTTCCATCTCAGCAAATCATTTTTTTTCCACAAGGGATCGTGATGTCTTTCTATGGGATCGCGGGTCTATTCATTAGTTCCTATTTGTGGTGCACAATTTCATGGAATGTAGGTAGTGGTTATGACCGATTCGATAGAAAAGAAGGAATAATGTGTATTTTTCGTTGGGGATTCCCTGGAATAAATCGTCGCATCTTCCTTCGCTTCTTTATGAAAGATATCCAATCAATCAGAATGGAGGTTAAAGAGGGTCTTTTTCCTCGTCGTATTCTTTATATGGAAATCAGAGGCCAAGGAACCATTCCCTTGACGCGTACTGATGAGAATTTGACTCCGCGAGAAATTGAGAAAAAAGCTGCCGAATTGGCCTATTTCTTGCGCGTACCAATTGAAGTATTTTGAAATGAACCGAACTAAGTATGAATTCATCAAATATCCGAATATTTTTTTCGTAATACAGAATTCATTCTTTTAGGTTAGGCCTCAGATTTTGAACTGATATCGTTATCGTATTCCTGTACTGTGCTTAGACGGTGCAACATTTCGAAATAATTAATGGAATTAATCCGGGAGGGTTTTTTGTCTTGAAATCCGATTCGTTACTTCAAGTAGATTTTTGGAGTATTTATCGAAAGGAACAAATGCAGATGAAATTCTTTCGAATTTGTCCGATTGAGATATCCGGAAATCTTATTTCCTTTATCTATTTACTTTCATATATATATTTTTGATATATATTTCTAGTTTTTTTTTCATCCGAAAAGGGGCGCTTATTCTATTTCTATATTCCTTCTAGATCTAAGGACTAAATTATTTTAACAAATATACAAAAATGGGAATAGATCCATAGGTTCGATACCTTGTTATAGAACTTGTGCTTTAGAGAAACATCAGATCAAATAGAGTTGATAAATGAAGCAGTTCATTAACAATGCACAAATAAAAAATGAAAAAAAAGAAAGCATTGACTTCCCTCCCATATCTTGCATCTATAGTATTTTTGCCCTGGTCGGTCTCTCTCTCCTTTCAAAAAAGTCTGGAACCTTGGGTTATTAATTGGTGGAATACTAGACAATCCGAAACTTTTTTGAATGATATTCAAGAGAAAAATGTTCTAGAAAAATTCCTAGAATTAGAAGAACTTTTCTTGTTGGACGAAATGATAAAAGAATACCCAGAGACGCATATACAAAAGCTTCGTATAGGAATACACAAGGAAACGATACAATTGGTCAAAACACACAATGAGTATCATCTCCATATCATTTTGCATTTTTCGACAAATATAATCTGTTTCGCTATTCTAAGTGGTTATTTTATTTTGGGTAATGAAGAACTTGTCATTTTTAACTCTTGGGTTCAGGAATTCTTCTATAACTTAAGTGACACAATAAAAGCTTTTTCGATTCTTTTAGTTACTGATTTATGGATCGGATTTCACTCGACACATGGTTGGGAACTAATGATTGGTTCAATCTACAATGATTTTGGATTGGCTCATAACGACCAAATTATATCTGGTCTTGTTTCTACTTTTCCAGTTATTCTAGATACAATTGTGAAATATTGTATCTTCCGCTTTTTAAATCGCATATCTCCTTCGCTTGTAGTCATTTATCATTCAATGAATGAATGAAGAACTTATTTGATCTCCTGATATCAATCAAAATTTTGATTCGCGTATAAAGAAAGCATTTTCCATTTGACTTTTTCTTTATACTTCTACCTCTTCAA